GATCCTTTGCTCTGATGTTTCACTCTATTCCTTTTTTCTTATAATGTTTTTTAAAAATTGAATTGAATATATTGACTGATTCAAAGTAGAAATCCATCGATTTTATGAATAATCCAATACGTGTGGATTTATCGGTATGATAAAAACGCAAATATTTTTTATTTTATTTTTATATTTATATATAGAAATATATAGAAAATAAAAAAAGGGATAAAATAAGAACTGTAATGAGATAATAAAGAAGTATTTAGATATACGTAAAGATTTAATCCGCTTTTCAGTTGGAACAAAACAAGAAAAGTCTTTTTTTGTTTGAATAATTTTACTAAGTTATAAGTTGAAGTGAATTGAATCATTGAAGAAGTTCTATTTGTTCAATGAATTACTCTCCCCTCATTTCCCCTTTTTTTGTTTCTGTTTGTCCATTACTGTTATGAATCTAAACAAAAAAAAAGAAGTTAAGATATACCTGTAAAAGATAACTAGGGATAAGAATCCTTGGCGAACAGGAGAAAAAACACGATTCTTTCGATACAAGACGACACAAGAAAAATACCTTTCTTGTGTCGTCTTGTATCGAATAGAAGATTAGGAAGACTAAAAAGACTTTATAGAAATCTTTTTTACTTTCATTTTTCCCGTCTTTGCCTTGTATTCTATTCCTTTGTATGCTTTTTTTCTATTATTAGGAATAGTATACAAGTAATGAGTTTCAGACATCTCACAAAAGAAAAAACAGTATAAAAAAAAAGTAAAAGGCTTACATAATTTTTGAATCATACAATACATAATTCTATCAATCGACAAGTTTAAGGAATCTCTAGATCTATAAATTTATTTCGTACAACTGAACCTTTTCAAACTGTTTCTTTTTCAGAACCAAAAAGATTTGTGCCAAAATCACAGATGCCAAGAAGAACAAAAGGCCTTGGACTCGTAATGGATCTTGAAGCACTATTTCTGCGTCTCCCTGCCCAAACCCTCCTACATTTGGATTACTTGTTAATGGTTGATCAAGCTTGATGGATTCACCTTCTGAAACAAGAAGTTCTGGTCCTGGAGGTATAATATCAACCACTTGACGTCCATCTAATGCATCAATTATGGTTATTTCATACCCCCCCTTTTCTTTACGTACTATTCTGCTTACTATACCGGCTGATGTAGCATTATAAACTGTATTGTTACTCTTGCTACCATCAGGATAAATCTGACCCCTTCCTCTGTTCCCACCTACATATATAGGATATTTTAAGAAGTGAACGTCTTTTTTCGTAGCAGGGTCGGGAGAAAGAATGGGAAAGACGATTTCACTATATTTCTGACCGGGAACAGGACCTATCACAAGAATATTTTTTTTATTAGGACGATAAGACTGAAAAGAAAGATTGCCCATCTTTTCTTTCATTTCGGGAGAAATACGATCGGGGGGGACTAATTCGAATCCCTCGGGTAAAATAAGAACAGCTCCCACATTTAAAGCTCCCTTTTTACCATTAGCAAGAACTTGTTTCAGTTGCATATCATAAGGAATTCGAACAACTGCTTCAAATACAGTATCAGGAAGTACAGCTTGCGGAACTTCAATATCCACGGGCTTATTAGCTAAATGGCAATTGGCACATACAATTCGACCAGTCGCTTCTCGTGGATTTTCATAACCCTGCTGCGCAAAAATGGGATATGCATTTGAAATAGATGCTCGAGTTATTACATATATCATGATCGATAAAGAAATGGATCGAGTCATCTGTTCTTTTACCCAAGAAAAAGTATTTCTATTTTGCATAGTCCAATCATAGATCCCGGAATTTCTACAATAAATTCGATAGGTAGCTAGTAGAATTCCCTATCCACAAGTTTGCCATTGTATTGATTGTACTGAAAGAATTGTACTGGTGGAATATGGTATGAATACCTTGAACTGAAAAGGTAGAAGTAAAAAAAATAAGTAAGATTTAAAACGATTTCTTTATACACGAAGCAAAAGTCTGATTTGATTGATATCAAGAGATCTAATGAATTCTTCATTCATTCATTGAATGATAAATTACTACAAGGGAAGGAGATACACGATTTAAAAAATGGAAGATCCAATATTTCACAATTGTATCTAGAATCACTGGGAAAGTGAAAACAAGACCAGATATAATTTGATCGTTCTGAGCCAATCCAAAATCGTTGTATATCGAACCAATCATTAGTTCCCAACCATGGGTCGAGTGGAATCCGATCCATAAATCAGTAACTAAAAGAATAGAAAAAGCTTTTATTGTGTCACTTAAGTTATAGAGAAATTCCTGAATCCAAGAATTAAGAATGAAAAGTTCTTCATTACCCAGAATAAAATAACTACTTAGAATAGCGAAACAGATTAGATTTGTTTATAAGTAACGAATATTATTTTTATTTTAAGACGAACCCTACCAGATCCTTTAATTCTTTTATTTCTATTTCGAATTCGAAAGATTTAACTTTTTAATCGCAGCACGGGGATAGGGTATCAATTCAAAATCAGGGAACTAAAAGGAAGAATTCTGTTTTTACGAAAACAAAAGGTAAGATATTTGATGAATCTATACTTAACTTAGATTAGACTTCTTAATGAAACTTATTAGACCTTTAATTAGTATAAAAGAGTTAAGCTGGGGGCCATGTATATGCGTATATTTTGGTGTACTTTTGGTGTACAAATAGTTTATAGTTTATATTAATACTTAAATTCTTAATACTTATTCTTAATACTTAATATATATTATATTATATATAAATATATAAAATAAATTATTATTATATTATAATTAATAATTATATAATTATTATATTATTATATTTTTCTTAATATATATTATATTATATATAAATATATAAAATAAATTATTATTATATTATAATTAATAATTATATAATTATTATATTATTATATTTTTTTTATTCTTTATGCGTCCTCCTGGTTTTTTTATTTGTATTTGAGATGTATAATGTATGTGAACTGCTGCCTCAACGGAACGGTAAAATAGAATATAGCATCCTTTGTCGGAATGAACATTTTTAAGAAGCTGCAGTTGTCTTAAAAGGATAATTAGTAAGTTCTTCTCTCATGCTGAGATTTCTTCTTCAGTTCATTTCATTCAATTGGTACGCGCAAGAAATAGGCCAATTCGGCAGCTTTTTGTTCAATTTCTCGTGGATTAAAATTATCATCAGTACGAGTCAAGGGAATGGCTCCTTGACCCCGGATTTCCATATAAAGGACACGACGAGTAAAAAGACCCTCTCCCACCTCTATTCTGATTGATTGGATATCTTTCAGAAAGAAACGAAAGAAGATGCGACGATTTTTTCCAGGGAATCCCCAACGAAAAAAGCACATTATCCCTTCTTTTCTATCGAATCGGTCATAACCACTACCTAAATTCCATGAAATTGTGCACCACAAATAAGAACTAATGAATAGACCTGCGATCCCATAGAAAGACATCACGATCCCTTGTGGGAAAAAAACAATTTCCTGAGAAGGAAATACGGATATCAGATTCCTACCAAGATAACTGGAAGTTCCAACCACTAAGAATCCTAGTGAACCTAAAAAAAGGATACAGGCCCAGCAAAAATTACTTGTTTTTCGAGACCCCGTTATAAGTTCTATCCATATATGTTCTGATCGCCAATTCATACTATACTAGATCCAGTTGCATTCGATTAGAATTGAGAAAATAACCCAAATAGATTTTACTTTTCTTGCTTGATTCCGAAATAACTTCCATCAACTAGCAGTATTCTGACATGAACCATTAGGAATAATTGGTTAGATACATTGAGTTTCTATTTCAAAGATTAAAAAAAAAATATTTGCTGATCATTTTGAATTTAATTGATATTGATTAAGCTATAACCGCATATACATACATTAATGCATATATTATGCATCAGTATACATAACAATTTTTCCGTTTGTTTTCGGAAAGGCCACATATCATATATCCTACCATATTACACTAAAAAAGTATTTGTATGATGATCCAGCGTTGAAATAAATTGATGAGATTTGGTCCCATCATTTTTAGACAATCTTATTTCTTTGGACATAAAGAGATAAAGAAGCCATTGCGATTGCCGGAAAGACTAGGCCCACTAAAGGAACCAAAATAGAGGGAAAGTTAAAATCTATCATAGAACGGGTACCTCGATTTCATATTTGTACCTATTATAATTATAAAGATATCTTATGATACGTCTACCTATTATAAAAAATATGAATATAATCTTAATATTCTTAATATTAAAGTACTTAATAATAAAAATAAATAAGTACAAGGAATGTAGAACTAAATGAAGTTTACCTATTCCTCTTTCTACACGAATATGTATGACAGTCCACTTTCATAAATTTTATTCTTCTTTTCCCATCCTTAATTTTATTTATATCTTTTCTTTCAAAAAACCTTTGTTTGTTTTGAAAGAAAAGAATTTTTTATGAATTCGCGACTTTAACCAATCTTATCCAACAAACAAAACAGGGGTTCTCGGTAAATAGAAATAATTTATATTCTTATTATTCTTTATTATCATTCTATATTCATTCTTATATTCTTCTTAGTTTGATTATTTGATTATATATTCTATATTTGAATTTGATTTGTTTTTATATTTTATTTTTTTTTTAATCTTGATTCAAGGGAAGGAAACCCTGTAGTTGAATCAAGGGAAGGAAACCCTGTAGTTGAAATAACTCACTGAGAACACCTTTTAAAAGATTACGTGGTACGATTGGGTCGAATAAGCCCTTATCGAATAAATACTCAGCCTCTTGTGAACCGTCAGATAACAATTCTTCCATTTATTTTCAGAAAGGCCACATATCATATATCCTACCATATTACACTAAAAAAGTAATTATCCAAAACTTCTGACTCTTACTACACTTATAACTGATGTCCCAAAAGAAAACACCATCTTCCTAGTTTTGTTTTTTTGATTACAATAAACTAAATGCTTATTCGCTACAAATCAAAATAACTGAACCTAGTGCTATACTTCCATTTTAAAATGAAGAATTTCAACCCCTTTTTAATTTCAAATTAAAATATTTTTTTTTGAATCTTGATTCAAGGGAAGGAAACCCTGTAGTTGAAATAACTCACTGAGAACACCTTTTAAAAGATTACGTGGTACGATTGGGTCGAATAAGCCCTTATCGAATAAATACTCAGCCTCTTGTGAACCGTCAGGTACTGTCTTTTTCAATGTTTGTTCAATTACTCTTTTGCCCGCAAACGCAATATAGGCATTAGGTTCAGCAATAATGATATCTCCCAACATACCAAAACTTGCTGTAACTCCGCCAGTTGTAGGAGATGTAAGGATTGATACATAGAATAACTTTTTATTTGATTGATAATCATATGAAGCAGAAGATATTTTAGCCATTTGCATCAAGCTCAAACTCCCTTCTTGCATGCGTGCTCCTCCAGAAGCACACACAATAATGACAGGTAGAGATCGATTAATAGCATACTCGATCAAACGGGTTATTTTCTCACCTACTACGTATCCCATACTACCTCCCATAAACTGAAAATCCATAACTCCAATTGCTATGGGAATACTATTTAGTTGACCTATGCCCGTTTGAACAGCTTCAGTTAAACCCGTTTTTTTTTTATAAAAAAAGATGCGATCTGTATAAGGTTCCTCTTCTGAATTAAATTCAATGGGATCCATAGAGACCATATCCTCATCCATAGGCTCCCAAGTGTCAGGATCAATAAGAAGTTTGATTCTATCTGAACTACTCATTTTCAAATGATATCCGCAGTATTCACAAATATTCATTTTTGAAAAAAAAAATTTTTTATAATTTAATCCATAACAATTCTCGCATTGAACCCATAACTCTCTGTATTTTGTATTTATATCGAAATCATTAGATATTCCTCTTTCATTGAGATAACTGCTACTAGTACTACTCGAATTTTCACTTTCAATACTACTTATAGTTTGACTTTCCGTACAAATGCCTCTTTCATTGAGATAACTGCTACTAGTACTACTCGAATTTTCACTTTCAATACTACTTATAGTTTGACTTTCCGTACAAATGAAACTATAAATGTAACTGTCGATACCACTGTAAATGTCACTATTAAGACTGATTTCAAAACGAAGATAACTATCAATGCAACTATTAATGTGATTATTCCAATTAGATTGAGTATCATCCATGGAATAATAATAGTAGTAATTGCTACTCTTAGACTCACTATTCAAATAACTATAAAAAAGTATCTCTAGTTCATTCAAAAAAGAATTAGCATTGTCAATCTCAAAAATCTGATTTTCAATATCAAAATATACAGAATAACTGTCACCATTACTATTTTTAACTAAAAAAGTATCATCAGAGATCAAACTAAAAATATTTCTGCTATCAAATAAATAATCTAGATAATTAATATTACCGAAACTATAACTGCCACTATCACTCCAACTAGGAATCCTTTTCTCCGCATCATTTAGAATAGGTTCATTACTTCCACTAGTATGTCCAATATCATCAAGACTATCCATTGATTTACTTAGTCCACACCTATGTTCTAACTTATTGTTAAACAAGATCGAATTGAACCAACATTTTTCCATAGAGCCTTTCTGCCCCCTATTTGATGAAAACTTAATACCTAATATATGAATAGTCATTCGATGAATAAAAAAATCATTTTACTATTTTTTTTTTTTTATCATTCAGAATTCAAATGAAGCATATTATCCAATCATTAAAATTATTAATTAAAAACGAGCGAGTCTTGAAAAGAAAGAAAGGATTCTTCTCCTGTTGGGGAATCCAGTTAATCATTTCAATATTTCAATATATATTATGATAGAATCTTTTCCTCAAAAAAAATCTAAGGAGAGGTTTCTTAAAAAACTTTAAATTCTCATCAAAAAGATACATAGTTGTTTCTTCCCATAAATTTTAAATAGATTCTCGTAGAATCTCGTGTCATACAGTCAAATAATAAATTTGTTTATTACAACAGGGAACGAAAAAGACAATATCAATATAAAGGATGGGGGTAGAAGGGATCTTTCCCTTGGCTTGATCCTTGATCTATGGCCTGAATATAAAATGATCCACCAATCCAGTCCTAAGGATACATAATTAAGCCTATGGCTCCAACAATAAATAATAAATAATAGATTAGTCTTCAATAAATAATAGAAATAGATTAGTCTTCGATCTTATGTTGTATATACTTGTATATGGTAAGGTCTGTACATATATATGCAAATACACAAATACCCTCATTCATAGTATAGGATTAGTATAACATGTTCGTTCTTTATTCTATTCGGCCCAATCTTTTCTTAAAAAAAAGATTGGGCCAAGTTTCATTGCAATCAATTAGGAGAACAAACAGGGACTGCTGAATTATGCGCACTTATTTTGTCTCTTTATCTAGCTTATCCACTGGGTCGAAATCAAATTTGATCTCTTTC